GGGATAGTCGCTTCAAATTGAATTTTCCCTAGATAACATCTATTCAATTCAATTTTTTATCTATTTTTTTGCGAATATATTATAGATTGTCTTAAAGATTTAAAATTCATTTTCTTTATTTAGATTATTTAGAAATTAGAAAAAAAAATGATAATAACCATAAATCCAATGGATTTAAATTGGATTCTTTGCTTAAATTTGATTCTTTGCAAAATCAATTGCGAAATGCTTTTCTATTTCTAGAATTCTCAATATCTCTTTGACATCTTCTATGCAAAGATCCTTAATTTTCATAAGGTCTTCTTGACTCTTATTTAAAAGGTCCGATAATGTATGTATATTGGACTTTTTGAGACAATTATAAATCTTAGGAGTCAATTCTGATTGGTCAATAAAAATATATTTCAATGCTATTTCTTGTTGATTTTTCTTTAGTTTAGCCAATTTATTATGAAAAGTAAAAAGGGGTAAAGTACCCTTATGTTGGCTTTTTTCTAAATGTAAGTTTTCTTCTTCTGCCTGTAAAAAAGGAATAAATAAATCAATCAAATGCCGAGAGGCTTCATGAAGTGCTTCTTTAGGAGTTAAACTCCCATTTGTCCATATTTCTAGAAAAAGTATCTCTTGCTTTTCATTCCCATTTCCATAAGAATGAACACTATGATTCACATTTCGAACGGGCATGAATACAGCATCGATTGGATAACTTCCATTTTGAAAGTTATTTGGCGATTTTATACAGTAGCCACGAGTCCTTTCGATTTGTAAGCCAATACACAAGTCAATTGGTTCCGTTAGAATAGCTATATGCTGTGTATTATCAACGATTTGCACCGAAGGTGGTAAGATGATATCTTGAGCAGTTACATATCCAGGGCCTTTGACACAAATAGACGCGTCACAAGTTCCATACAAATTGCTTCTCAATACAATTTCTTTCAAATTCATTAAAATTTCATGTACTGATTCTTGAATACCTGCTAGGGTAGAAAATTCGTGTGGTATTTTCTCAGATTTTGCGCGTGTGATACACGTTCCTTCTAGTTCTCCAAGCAAACCCCTTCGCATCGCAATGCCTATTGTGTCCGCTTGACCCTTCATAAGCGGAGACATAATAAAGCGTCCATAAAAAAGACGTTTACTGTCGGCTCTTGATTCAACACACTTCCACTGTAGTGTCCGAGTAGATATTGTTACTTTCTCTCGAACCATAAGAATGTTTGTTATTTTTGATCAAATCATTGAATTATTTATTTCTCTTGAAATCTCTTCAATGTTTCTATTTTTACAATGTTTACAATGTTTCGATTTTTACACACGTCGTTTTTTAGGGGGCCTGCAGCCATTATGTGGCATAGGAGTTACATCCCGGACGAAACTTAATAATATACCACTTCTACGAATAGCTCTTAATGCCGCATCTCGTCCGAGACCGGGGCCTTTTATCATGACTTCAGCTCGTTGCATACCTTGATCCACTACTGTCCGAATAGCATTTCCAGCTGCGGTTTGAGCAGCAAACGGTGTCCCTCTTCTTGTGCCCCTGAACCCGCACATTCCGGCGGAAGACCATGAGATCACCCGCCCTCGTACGTCTGTAACCGTCACAATAGTATTGTTGAAACTTGCTTGAACATGAATAACTCCTTTTGGTATTTTACGCGCATTCTTACGTGAACTAATACGGCCATTCCTGCGCGAACCAATTCTAGGTAAAGGTTTTGCCATATTTTATGTTATCATCTTATAAATAGAAGCCAGGTGTCTATGGATATATCCATGTCATGTCAAAATAAATCTTTTTTTTATTTATATATCGGATGCCTTAAAGATAAAGAAGATAAAGAGTCTCGGTTTCGAAGGACTAGCCTTGTCTTTGCTTATGTCTCGGATTGGAACAAATTACTCTAATTCGTCCCCGTCTACGTATTAGTCGGCATTTTTCACAAATTTTACGAGCGGAGGCCTTTATTTTCATATTTGTCATTCCTTAATTTTGAATATACATGTGTTTTTGAAGAAAATAAGTTTCGTTAAATTTTCCAATCTGGAATTATATCTCTATGAAAATGAAAGGAATAAGGAAGTTGAAAAAAAAAAAACTACCCAATCATTCGAATTTTTGTTGTGTAGTCTATAGATTAGACGTTCTCTGGTCGAATCATATCGGCTTACTTCCATTTTTATTTTTACTCTATGCCTTAGTAGTCTACGGATAAAACAAAACTATGTCGGATTTTTTCTGAAACAGAACCTAAAATCCGATCTTCATTATCGAAACAAACTTGAGAGATACCATTAGTAGTAAGTGATTCAACAATTAAACCCTCTTGACTTGACTCTATTTTTATTCTTTCATTCCAGCTAAAACCTCGTGAAGTATCAAGTATCAATTAATATAATGCAGGAAAAATAATAAAAATAATATTAGAACCCTTTTCTTTCTTCTTTCTATTTTTTTTTTTTTTTTTTTCACAAACAGGAAGTCCGGATAAAATTTGGATATCCGAGAGGAAAGATTACCATATATAACACAAGATTTCTCCACCGATTTTTTCTAGTCGAGCCTCTCGGTCTGTCATTATACCTCGAGAGGTAGAAAGAATTACAATCCCCATCCCGCCTAGAATTCTAGGAATTTTTTGATAGTTAGAATAGATTCGTAGACCAGGCCGACTTATTCGTTTTAAATTTAGATTAGTTCCATACGATCCTTTCCTATTTCTTCTATGTCGTAGAGTTAAAACAACAAAAAATTTCTTACCTTCCTGATGTTTCCTCACATTTTCAATAAAACCTTCTTGCAAAAGTATTTTAATAATTTTTTCGGTGATGTTAGTAAATGCTAGTCGGACAGTTCCTTTTCTATCCGTGTCCGCATTTCGTATAGAGGTTATTATGTCAGCAATAGTGTCTCTCCCCATGATAAACTAAATTTATTGGTGCCTCATAATTTTGATATAATCAACATATTTTTCTTTTTTTTTGTTTGTTTTCTTTTTATCATATGAATTCATTTTTTTTTTATTATTTTAGAGGTATATGCATGAACTCCAATCTACTAATTTCTTTCATTTTGAATTAATTTTTTTTAATTAATTTTCTAATTTATTCTAATTTACTTTAATTAATTCCATTCAAATACTATAACTATATCGGGGTCTCATCTTATATCTTACAATGTTTTATCTTACAATACTTCAGGTGCTAATGAAACTATTTTAGTGAAATTTAACTGTCTCAATTCCCGGGCGATTGCACCAAAAATTCTAGTTCCTTTTGGGTTTCCGTCTTGATCAATGACAACTGCAGCATTGTCATCATATCTTATTATTATGCCGTTGTCACGTTTGAGTTCTTTACAAGTACGTACAATTACAGCTCTGATTACTTCGGATCTTTCTAGAGGTGAATTTGGTACGGCTTCTTTGATTACAGCAACAATAATGTCACCGATATGTGCATATCGCCGATTACTAGTCCCCATGATTCGAATACATATTAATTTTCGGGCTCCACTGTTATCTGCTACACTCAAATGGGTCTGAGATTGGATCATATCATTTTTTTAATCTGTTATTTCAATGCAAAGGGCAAAAAAAAGAAATATTTTTGTTCAAAAAAAAAACGTTCGATTTTTGTTTTTTTAATCTTAAAGGACTTTTTCCTTTGGTTTTTCTATTCCTATCTCGAAATAATGAATTGAGTTTGTATAGGCATTTTTGACGCTGCTATTGAAATAGCCTTTCTAGCTATATTTTCTGTTACTCCGCCCATTTCATAAAGTATTCTGCCAGGTTTAACGACAGCTACCCAATATTCGGGGGATCCTTTCCCCGATCCCATACGTGTTTCCGTAGGTCTTGCAGTAACAGGTTTGTCAGGAAATATACGTACCCATATTTTTCCCCCGCGGCGCGCATTTCTTGTCATTGCTCGTCGTCCCGCTTCTATTTGTCTAGATGTAATCCAAGCGGGTTCAAGTGCCTGAAGAGCATATCTACCGAAAGAAATACAATTACCCCGATAAGACATTCCTTTCATTCTTCCTCTATGTTGCTTACGGAATCTGGTTCTTTTTGGGTTATAGTAGATGGTCGTTTATCAATTCCATCCCTACTACAGAACCGGACATGAGAGTTTCTTCTCATCCAGCTCCTCGCGAATGAAATGATTAAAAAAAAAAAATATACATGTAATAATATACTATATTAAAGCATGGTATTGGGTGGGATTTCTCCTGTTATTATAAATTTGTATTATTAGAAATTTGTATATTTTTGTATTATTCTATTTTCTATTCTATCGAATTTTATATGACTATGTATTCGATTTCTGGTTTTCATTCTGTTTATATATTTTATATAGTCAATATGTTATCAGATTGTTTTGTTTAAAATTGTTAAATTTAATAACATAAAAACCTTCGCGGGCGAATATTTACTATTTCAATAATTCTTTTTCAATAATTATTTTACTATTTTAATAATTATTTCATTTGTGGAAGTAATCTATTAGCTTTTAGAATAAAGACTAAATAGAAATGAATTGTCTACTGGTTCCTTTCTTTTCTTTCGCCATCCTGCCCAATAAATCAGTACTGATTTATTGGTTCCGTCGTCCCCATCACTTCCCGATTAATGGTTAGGTCCTACTTTTACAACGGAGTCCTGAATAAAATCAAATTGAATGAAATTTGTTATTGAGTCAATTTTCTCAGTCTTTATTGGCTCCAGGCTCTTGATTTTTTGTTCTATGAATAGATTCATTTAATTATAGATCAATCTCTATTGATGCTTTATTACATTCATTGGCTTTTATAAAATGAATCATAGACCTTACATATTGGAATCATATATCATTGATATTTTTTTCTCTTTTTTTTTCTTTCTTTCACCCTTCCCTTCCATTTATCTGCATTATTTTCTATTTTGTTTTAGAATAAAATAATCAGATTGATTTTTTTTTCAGAAAAAAAAAAATTGCAATTGCTGCAATTA